CTCCTTCAGTAACAAAAATAAATAAATTTATGAAATTGATCTGAACTTAAAAATCTTAACTTAAAAAAGGATTTCGTATTCTAATTATGCAAAAGTATTTCTGGATATTCAAATAAACCAAAATAGATGAAAAAATTTGCGTCCAATAGGATTTGAACCTATACCAAAGGTTTAGAAGACCTCTATCCTATCCATTAGACAATGGACGCAGGTCCAGTTTTTTCGTATTTTGCTTCTTTCTTGAATTCTTTTTGTTATTGTATATTTAATGATCGATAAATCCTATATAGAATATGGAATTCTATTCGGCTAGTTCTAAACAACGTAAATAAGCGGGTAGCGGGAATCGAACCCGCATCGTTAGCTTGGAAGGCTAAGGGTTATAGTCGACGTCCATTTAGCTCTTTAAGCGTCTCTAATTCAAAACCGAACATGAAACTTTGGTTTCATTCGGCTCCTTTATGGAGAAAACGAGGTAATTCTTGGACTAAGATGTGAACAACCATAAGAATTAAGCTCATACCATAAGATCTATGTCAGCTTTTTGGGTGAATGTGAATACGAATAAAACGAAGTGCTTTATAGATGATCCTTCTAGAACTAGAATAAAGTGATTCTGATAAACTTTCTAGTTTCTTCGTTCTCTATTTCTATTTTCGAAAATCCTAAGGTAAGGAAAAGAATATTTTTCCACCGAGCTAAACCAACAGGTCGATATCTATAGTAGACCAAAGTCATCGGTCAATAGCTATTTTACTTCCATTTTTTTTGTTTCTTTATAAATAAAAAAAGGTGCAAGATTTAGTTACGATTTGAAATTATCTTTCTATCTTCAGCCATAGATCCTTTACTCGTACTTATTCGATTATTCAAGTTCAAGCCTTGGTCTAATCTAAAAATTCTGTTTCGTCCTTTCAGAATCCAATATTTCGAGTTATTCGAGACTCGACTTTGGAATACAAATCACGAGAATTTCTATTTTTTGCTCCAATTTATCATTGAGAGCTAAAGGATGCAATCCTTTATAAGAAATAAAGGTTTTGATCGGAATAGGAAAAACCCGAAGGAACCTTTAACTATTAAAGGTTAATACAACGAATCACACTTTTACCACTAAACTATACCCGCTACAATATAATTGTATTATGCAATCGGACCTTTTGTCGAACAAGCAGGATCACCAAAGAATCATGTGTTGCATTTTTTTGCGTCGAGATAGGAGAAAATTCAATCAGATTCGTGAAAGATGTTTCATGAATTTTCAAGTAAATACCTTAGTTACCGACGAAGATAGATGATACGTGGCCAAAAACACTCAAATCATAACAGAAGGATGCATTTTTGAACAATCAATAGTTTCTTTTTTAGTTCGGCAAACGATAATAAATTCAAACAACAAAAAGACTAGGCTTTTTTGTTGTTTGAATTTTGAATAGAAAATATTTAATTGAATCAAATCAAAAATAAAAATAAATAGAAAATATAATCAAAGTATTTTGGATTTCAAATCAGATAAAATAAACATACATAAATGATTAGTCTAAAATTCAAATTCGTAATAGGTTGTAACGTCCGGCTAGGTCTTCATCCAGCCGGTTCAGCAGAATCAAATAAAAAACAAATAAGAAGCTCCTTGCGAACAAAATTAACACAAAGTCAAACAGTAAACGGATATCCATTTTTTTGTTTAGTTTTAGTTCGATTGTAGGTGCCCCGAAACTCAATTCCAAAAATTACTGATTTCTCGCTTCTCTATCTATAAGAGAAGAGAAAAAAAAAAAAAGAGAGACTAATTACATTATGTGCAATGTAATAATTATATCTCTCAATTAGGAGAGATGGCTGAGTGGACTAAAGCGTCGGATTGCTAATCCGTTGTATGAGTTATTCGTACCGAGGGTTCGAATCCCTCTCTTTCCGTGTACATCGCTTTCTTTTTTGCGAATTTTGCAGTCGTATTAAAATTATTTACATGATAAAATAGATAAAATCTAAGAAAATTGGACAATTAACCAAGCCAAATTCTTTGGATTTTATTCTTCCCGTCCAGGATTCCGTCCCGGATCATTAGATAGGAATCCAAAGATAAAGAGAGAAACAAAAAATATTACTACGGTATAAACGAAGAGTTTCAGAGTAAGCATTACACAATCTCCAAGATAATTAAAAAAAAAAAGAGAATAGATCCTCCATTTTTCTACCACGTATCCTATTTGTTTGGAGTTTTTAGACCAAGAAACGAAGTGTTTTTTGTAGAAATTCGACATGAATTGTCAAAATTTCAATTATTTTGCATTAACAAAAATTTTCGTTTATATCCCAATTATATATTGGGACACCCTAATAGAGAGGGGGAAGGGTTGGTTTGTGTCGTCAAAAACGGAAGAAGAGTGGTAGTCCGAAGTTCTGGGGACTATCCAAGAATTTCAGTGTGTGAATCAAAGGTTACTACTCTAAAAATTGAACTGCTTGAATTGGATTGATTTAGATTTAGACTTTTTGCTCTAAGAAATTAGGCTCGGTCATTGAGCTCATCGAAAACTTACAGCAGCTTGCCAAACAAAAGCTAAGAGGAAAAAAAGCACAGGTATGACTGGCATAACATTTACAATTGGATTCAAAAAAGCATAGGCTTCGGGCAATTTTCCGAATAAAAAGCTACTCGAATAAAGGGCAGAATTTATAGAAATCCAGATCAAACTAACGAGATTAAGCATAACAAAATTTTTTATCGTGGAGATAATTGCATTGTGATTGAGTTTTTGAGAAACCAAAAGGAGAACAAAGTCAGAAATGTAGACTCCTTTTTTCGTTGAACTAACCCAATCAAAAATACTTCAATTCTCACAGGCGAATTGAAGAAATCATACTTTCATACAATATCTTAATTCAATTCTATTTAATGATCAATAAATAGAGTTGACTTGTCTATCTAGATATATCAAAATTATATCTAGATATATCAAAATGGTAGTATCTATATCCCCTTATAGGTAGAAGCTATCTGGGCTGAAGTTGACAAAGAAACAATACCAATTCATTCTGTATATGAATCTTATATGTATAAGATATGAATTCTTATTTATTGCTATTGCAAACGGGACAAATTCCAAAAATGGGGCGTAGCCAAGCGGTAAGGCAACGGGTTTTGGTCCCGCTATTCGGAGGTTCGAATCCTTCCGTCCCAGCATATATGGATTTTCTTTTATAGCCTACATTGTATTGTCTTTTTGATTATTGCCCTAGAAAAACAAAGAAGTCGAATTCCTATTCATTTCAATATTTTGGTCATGTCAAATTTCATTATATTAACATTAACAAAGGATCAATTTCTGGATCATATATATATAATGTCTTGTCTTATGGAATCCTGTTTGTTCCTCTTTTTTTTCCGATGATCCTATGAAGGTCGTTTCTTGCCCAATTTGTTTTTCAAATTCAAAAATAAAGCTTTTGCAATTCGAAATTATTTTCAGCAAGATTTTGACTAATTCCTTATATAATGTAATCTGGAATCTTTGAAATTAACCGAGATATTATTTAAATATTTAAATTTATATTATAAAATATAATTTGTATTTAATTATGTAGATTAAATTGATGTATGTTAAAAAATACAAAGCAAGACACTTTTTTTAGAAAAAAAAAAAAAGACTTACGCATCTTAATATAATGTATAAAATACAAATCCAATAATCTATATATAAGCCAGAGTTTAAGGTGTCTGTGTATAGCTGAATCAACGACTATTCATGATTCTATCATTGAATCAATTCCATACCGGTTATAAATTTGAAAAATGTTATGGTAAAACTTCGTTTGAAACGATGTGGTAGAAAGCAACGTGCGACTTGAAGGACACGATCCATTGTGGATTTTGACATCCACCATTTTCAATTTATCTATAAATGAGGGTGCGTTTGGCTCGACACTGGTTGTTCTATTCGACTTGATTGATTTTTTGTTGGGTTGTAAATAGTTCACGGTGTAGCTCGAGTAGAAAAGAAAGGATTAATTAATTTCGCGGGGAAAGGGTCTAGGGTTAATGCCAATCAATTGGACCAACTTCGTAAATGTATCTTACACTCCAATTGGATTTCCAATTCACAAGCAAAACTTGTTGTAATTGATCAAACTTTTTCCATTCAAAGTGTTTCGTGCGTGAATCAACTGTCTATCGGAATCTTTGCTACAAAGAAATCCAAAATACAAAAAAGGGTCCGTTGCTACCATTTTGAAAAGATTAGATTAAGAAGCGCCGAAGTAATGCCTAAACCCAATGATTTTAAGTAAGACTAAAGGATAAGGATCTACAACAAACAAGGAAAGACCTTTTTATTGGCTCGCTCGCGCAAATCTCAATAACTAGATTAGACTAAAGAATCGAAATCAAATTTTCCTAAGATAAAAAAAAAAAGGGGGGGGCTAAAGACCACTCAAGAAATGAAATTGACTAAATTCGAGCTATTTGAAAGGTATCTAAACTTGAGTTAGGAGTACGAATGATTTTTTTCATTAAAAAAAGATAGAAATCATAGTCTGTGTCTGTATATTTCTTATTGTATTTATTTGAATTGCACACATAGATAAAAAAATCATTTTTTCTTGAGCCGTACGAGGAGAACACCTCTTATACGTTTCTAGGGGGGGTCTTGTTGATCTACATCTATCCCAATGAGCCATCTATCGAATCGTTGCAATTGATGTTCGAGCTCGAAGAGAAGGAAAAGATCTTAGAAAAATTGGCTTTTATCATCCAATGACAAAGCAAATTTATTTAAATGTTCCTCTGGTTTTAGATTTCCTCAAAAAAGGTGCTCAACCCACAGCAACTGTTCAGAATCTTTTAACTAAAGCAGAAGTTTTTAAAGAACTTACGTAAAAATATCCGTAAATAATATCAAAACCAAAACAATACCAAGGGGCAGAAAAATTATACAAAAGACAAGTGGCTATCCCCTTGGTATTTCTTGTATCTATCTATCATTTCTTTATGTTGACTCCGAGGTATAGGTATAGGTATAGACCGTAGTTAAAAATCTAACTAAAACTCGGACATTTCCTTCAATTATGTGGTTTTTCGTTGGAATTCGACTAAGTAAGAAGGAATCCACGTTTCTTATTCCACTTAAATAAATACCTTCTAGACCGAAAGCAAAATATGATATTGTTTTTCAATTCTTATATTATACTTTTCAATTTTGTATTGAAGTGGTACACTGGAAGTCAAATCAATAAATTCAAAAAACGATTTCAATGCTATTTCCTTTTTGGTATTCTTTTAGAACCATTTATATTGACAACAGTGTATTGAACAAATATAATCCACCGTGATAAGTGAAAGGTGCCTATTTATGTCTAGTTCTGCATCATAGATTGTTTTCAGTTTAACTTAGTCAAATCATGCTTTTTTGACTACAAGACCTTTTTGAGTGAAAGTGAAAAAGGATACATAAAGCTACTCTTACTCTAGTTCTTTTTTTTTTTTTCTATCTTTTTTTCTTATATTGATAATTTATTATATTGTTATTTTATTGTTATTTTACGACAATCATTTGTAGGTTTTGACTCCTAAAAATTCCTTATCAAACATAAATGAAATCCCTTTTTTTACTTGTTACTGGTAGAACACTCTCTTTTTGTTTGAATTTGGTTAATTTTCTTTTGATTTGAATCCACCTTTTGTAAATTGTTTTTCATTTTTCTTTTCTTTTATTTGATTTGGGTTGCTAACTCAACGGTAGAGTACTCGGCTTTTAAGTGCGGCTTGAATCTTTTACACATTTGTATGAAGTGAGGAATTCGTCCATATCGTTGGTAAAGTTTGGAAGATTACGACTAATCCTGAAAGGAATAAATGGAAAAAATCGCATGTCGGATCAATAGGGCGTTCTGAAGTTATTTCATTTTTATTGGATCATTCCAACAGTTTGAATTGTTGGAACGTAAAAAAGTTGGGTCGAATGAATAAATGGATAGGAGCCAGTCCCTATGGCTTCAATTAAATAAAAATGAAATAAAAGAAATAAAAAGCAACTCGCTTCTCTTCTCAATTTGAATAATTCCCTTATCTAATTAGACGTTAAAAATGGATTAGTGCCTGACCGGGGAAAGGGCGTCTCCCCCCCATGGGGGGATTCTATTCTATATTTTTGTACTGAATCCTAATTATTTCCTGACATTCTCTGTGTAAAAGAAGCAGTATATTGATAAAGAAAGGTTTTGCCAAAATCAAAAGAGCGATTGGGGGTAAAAATAAAAGATTTCGAATCATCTTGTTATCGGCTAATATATATGAAAACAATGAACAGAATGTAACAAAGTTAGGTTAGAGAATCGGTTGATTGGATCTATTTAGACTAGAATATCCTGTTTTAACAGTATCGCACTATGTATTCATTTAATAAACCCCAAAATAACATCTTCTACCTTTGATTCAAATCAAATTTGAAATGGAAAAACATTTACAGCCCGAGAGATTTCAACAACACGACCTTGTCTATCCCCTTTTATTTCAAGAGTCTATTTATGCATTTGCTCATGATCGTGGTTTCAGTCGAGCAAATTTTCTGGGTTATGACAATAAATACAATTTATTGATTGTAAAACGGATAATTACTAAAATGTATCAACAGAATAATTTGATTATTTCTTATAATGATAGGAACCAAAATCCATTTTGCGTGTTCAACAAGAATTTGTATTCTCGAATTATATTAGAGGGGTTTGTTTTTATTGTAGAGATTCCATTTTATCTACGAGTAGTATCTTGTCTAGACCCTAAAAAGATAATCAAATCTCAGAATTTACGATCAATTCATTCAATATTTCCTTTTGTAGAGGAAAATTTGGCGCATTTAAATTTTCTATTAGATATACGAATACCACATCCTGTCCATGTGGAAGTCTTGGCTCAAGCTATTCGCTATTGGTTCAAAGATGTCTCGTCTTTGCATTTCTTACGATTCTTTCTCATCGAGTCTGGTAATCGTAATATTTTTATTAATTCTAAAAAAAAAGATGACTCTTTTTCAAAAAAAAATCAAAGATTATTCTTATTCTTATATAATTCTTATGTATATGAATATGAATCTATTTTCGACTTTCTACGTAACCAATCCTTTCATTTAGGATCAACATCTTCTGAACTTTTTCTTGAAAGAATCTCTTTCTATCGAAAAACGGAATCCTTTGGGAACATCTTTTGGAAGGTTACGGATTTTCAGGGGAATCTATGGTTAGTCAGGGAACCTTGTATACATTATATTCGTTACCAAAGAAAAGCTATTCTGGTTTCCAAGGGGATGTCTCTTTTCCTGAATAAATGGAAATCTTACCTTATCCATTTTTGGCAATGGTATTTTTCGATGTGGTTTTCGCCAAGAAAGATTTCTATGAACCAACTGGGTGGCCATTCCAACCATTCGATGGACTTTTTGGGCTATTGTTCAAATGTCCGAATGAATCTTTTGGTGGTACGGAGTCAAATTCTACAAAATT